TTAAAAAAGAAAAAAATTCTATAACCGGCAATCAGATAATTCATAAATCCTTTAGTGGAATTCGATCTACATATTGGACAAATTTTTTACTGACAGAAAAAAAAATGAAGGATCTGGCTGATAGAACAAGCACAATCAGAAATCAAATAAAAAGAATTACAAAAGATAAAAAAAAAGCGATTCCAGAAAAAAATGTTAGTCCTAATAAAACAAGTTATAATGCTAAAATATTCGAATCATCAAAAAATATTTGTCAAATATTAAAAAGAAGAAATGCTCGATTAATCCGTAAATTACATTATTTTATCAAATTTTTCACTAAAAGGATATACATAGATATCCTTCTATCTATCATTAATATTCCCAGAATTACTATACAACTTTTTCTTGAATCAACAAAAAAAATTATTGATAAATCCATTTACAATAATAAAACAAATCAAAAAAAAATTAATAAAACAAATCAAAATACAATTCACTTTATTTCGACTATAAAAAAGTCACTTTATAATATTAGTAATAAAAATTCACAGAATTTTTTTGACTTATCCTCCTTGTCACAAGCATATGTATTTTACAAAATATCACAAACACAAGTTCTTAACTTGTATAAGTTAAGATCTATTCTTCAATATCACGGAACATTTTTTTTTCTTAAGACTTCAATAAAAGATTATTTTGGAACACAAGGAATAATTTGTTCTGAATTAAGACATAAGAAACTTCGGAATTCTGAAATAAATCAATGGAAAACCTGGTTAAGAGGTCATTATCAATACCATTTATCTCAGATTAGATGGTCTAGATTAATAGCACAAAAATGGCGAAATAGAATCAATCAATGTCGTACAATTCAAAATCAATATTTAAACAAAGAGAATTCATATGAAAAAGACCAATTAATTCATTACAAAAAAAAAAATGATTACGAAGTATATTCATTACCAAATCAAAAAGATAATTTTCAAAAATACTATAGATATAATCTTTTATCTTATAGATCTATTAATTATGAAAATAAGAGGGACCCATATATTTATGGATCACCATTCAAAGTAAATAAGAATCAGGAGAGTTCTTATAATTACAACACACATAAAGGCAAATTTTTTGATATACTAGGGGATATCCCTATCCAAAATTATCTAGGAAAAAGTGATATTATGTATATGGAAAAAAATCCAGATCGAAAATATTTTGATTGGAAAATTATCCATTTTTGTCTTAAAAATAAAATCGATATTGAGGCCTGGATCAAGATCGATACCAACAATAATAAAAATACTAAGACCGGGACTAATAATTATCAAATAATTGATAAAATTGATAAAAAAGATCTTTTTTATCTTACGATTCATCGAGATCAAGAAATCAATTCACCCAATCAAAAAAAAATCTTTTTTGATTGGATGGGAATGAATGAAAAAATACTAAGTCGTCCTATATCGAATCTGGAACTTTGGTTCTTCCCAAAATTTGTACTACTTTATAATGCATATAAAATTAAACCGTGGTTTATACCAAGCAAATTACTTTTTTTTAATTTTAATATAAATGAAAATGTTAGTGAAAATAAAAACATCAATAGAAAGCAAAAAGGGGTTATACCCTCGAATGAAAAAAAAAAATTGGAATTAAAGAATAAAAATCAAAAAGAAAAAGAATCTGCAGGCCAAAGAGATCTTAGATCAAATGCACAAAACCAAGGAAATCTTGTATCTGTTCTCTCAAACGAACAAAAAGATATTGAAGAAGATTATTCGGAATCAAGCATGAAAAAACGTAAAAAGAAAAAACAATACAAAAGCAATGCAGAAGCAGAACTGGATTTATTCCTGAAAAAGTATTTACTTTTTCAATTGAGATGGGATGATGCTTTGAATCAAAGAATGATTAATAATATCAAAGTATATTGTCTCCTGCTTAGACTGAGAAAACCAATAAAAATTACTATATCCTCTATTCAAAGGAGAGAAATGGATCTGGATATAATGCTGATTCAGAAGAATTTAACTCTTACAGAATTGATGAAAAGGGGGATATTGATTATCGAACCCCTTCGTCTGTCTGTAAAAAATGAGGGACAGTTTATTATGTATCAAACCATAGGTATTTCATTAGTTCATAAGAGTAGGCATCAAACTAATCAAAGATACCGAGAACAAAGATATGTTGATAAAAAGGATAAGGATTTTGATGAATCCATTTCAAGGCATCATCAAAGGATAATTGGAAATAGAGACAAAAATCATTATGATTTGCTTGTTCCTGAAAATATTTTATCGTCTAGATGTCGTAGAGAATTGAGAATTCTAATTTGTTTCAATTCAAAGACTAGGCATGGTGTGGATAGAAATCCAATATTTTGCAATGGGAACAAGGGCAAAAATTGGGGTCAATTTTTTGATGAAAATAAAGATCTTGATAGAGATAAATTAATAAAATTCAAATTCTTTCTTTGGCCCAATTATCGATTAGAAGATTTAGCTTGTATGAATCG